AACGTCGAAAGCGAGTGAATAGCAGGCTTGTAGTTGAATCGAGATGCTTGGTCGAAGTCACTTCCGTGAGAGAGTTCTTCACGCCGGGGCAAGCGAGTTGACAATGGGGGAAGTGGAAGGGGACCAATCAAGTCGCAAGGGCTGCGGTAGCAGAAGTAGCAGACGGTTGGATGTAATGAAAAGGGATTCGGCGAAGTCTATTTCCAGCATCTTACCCGCCAATCTCCATTGGCTTGGTTTCAGTGAGTTCAAGAGATGAGGATTAAGTGAGTTCCCTCGGGTGATAGGGGAATTTCTTTTTTATAGAGGAAGCTCTTTTTTACGCTTTCTTCTCTTATGCAATTTCTAGTTACCTTGAAAACAAGCCATTCTATTCCGAAAGTGTGGATTTGAGAACAGCCTAAGACAAGAGCTCTTAGTCCGCCTACGAGTCTTACTGCTATACATACCTTCTTGAAAGCCAGCTCAGATTCGTTTCTATTTTTGATGCCTTAAGCGTAAGAGAGGACTCTGTGAGAGACTACTGATCCATTTCAGATACTAACGCGGATTCTACGCCCGGAACCTTGGTCCAGAGATGTCATCGAAGGAAGGTCGACGGGATACTTTCTCCATAGCTAGCAGATCTTTTGACTATAAAACCGGGTATTTCGCGCATCGATCAGCACGATGCTCTATATCAATCCCTTTTCTTGCTCAAAGCCTTTAGTTTAGAGGCTGGAAATTTATTATTATATTATATAAGTAGTGGGCATCTTCCTTGACTTGACTTGGCTTACTTCTCCGATCCTAATCTAATTGTTAAAGGAAGCTTTTTAACAATCACTCTAACTGTTGAAAGATTGAAAGCTTTCTTCCTTATCTGCCCGGGAACTCTTCCTCTTAGCACAGAGAAGCTTTCTTGGCGGTCGCTCTACTCTTAATTAGGTATTCCCAACAGAAAGTGAAATGGCATGCTTCCTCTTCGTATCTTAACTGGGCAACCTTCTCTTGCAAACAATCCCTTCGTCGCTAACACCGGTAATGCCCCATCCTTTGAGTACTACCTTCGAGGAATTCCTTTCGCGTCCTGATAAGAGCGCATGCCTCACTCCCCAAAGTAAGGCAAATTTGCTTCATTCTGAACTAATGGAAACTGTTCTTTCTCGATACGCAGAGTATGGAGAGCATGCCCTGTCTCAATCGCTCTACCCCGGGTCATAAGCGAATTATCTAGGACTCCGCTCCGATGTAAAGGCCGTATGAATGGATAGGGTCGTATTCGCTGTCGTGATCTCTCCATCGGTGCAGTAAGCCCCATCGTTTTCTTTTTAAGTAAAAGGAGGTCAAAGACGATTCCGGTGGACAAAAAGATCTGCTGCCCCATCATGGAAAAGTTATAAGAATCGCGGTTCCACACACATATGCTGGAAGCACTTTTTTAGTCCGGTCCGCCCTGCAGTCAAAGAACTCACTGCCCTTTCCTTTCCTTTCGGGCTTAGCTTCTTTACTCTAAAGGGAATACAACTATTGATGTAATGATTCTAACTATCATACATATAAGAATCATAGTGCGTTAGGGGTAGCAGCTTTCGTCTCCAGTAAAGTCGTTTTCATTTTGTATAGCTTACAAAGTGCATTTCTCAATTTCCTTTCCTAGCTCTGATCCGGACAATGCACTTTTTCATTTCATATAGGGTTAAAAGCTTGTTTCTCAAAATTCTTCTAATAACTTAAGGCGTTAAGAACCTCTTCTGGGCGTGCCCCCGAGACTAGTGTCCTTACTTCGGTTCTTCCCCCAACAGCTTCTTCTTTAACAACCGAGTCGATGTCAAATAACCGGCCCGGCCTTCTCTGTGCATTCATGTGCAGGTTGCAGGACTCATTCACTTTCAAAAGCTAGACTAGAAAGGAGATTGGCTTGGTGTTCAGTAAGCTGTACTAGATGCAGTTGCCCAGGCATCCAATGCACTAACTTCTAGACTAGCCAGGTCTGCAAGCCTCAGAAGCTGTTTGCGCTTTATCCGCTCTTGGAGCTGTGAGGGCGTTCAGCTTGAAGATGGCATCGAAGCGAAGAGAGAAGGAGCTGTTGTTGGAATATCCGCTACTTGGATCTTTCCTGTGTTTGCAATCAGGGGCTCTAGGAGTAGGAATTCGGAATAAGAAGAAAGACGGTCGCCTTTCGAGTTGCATATATTAGATCGCGTTTTAGGTTGTTGATCTCTCGGGACTTTACCAAACGATGTCGATACCTGATTATTCGGGATTGGGGGCAGGGGAAGGGACTATTTCATTTCAATCCTGTTTAAGAAGATCGCAGCCATAAAGGGAAAGGGGAAGATCTTATCTTGACGGAATTCTAATTATATTAATATAATTTCATTTTTTTAAGAAAAATAGCTATAAGGTAGAAGGGAGGAATGAGGGCAAAGTCCTATCTACGAATGCTATGGGTCACTCGCTATCGTCTTTGCTTTTCCTATTACCGAATCGACTGCGAACGAAGGCTTAGCTTAAGCTTAGTCAATTCACTCTTTTGTTTTATCTGCTGTGATGGCTCTTGCTTTTTCAGCCGAGAGTTCAATAGATAATAGATGAAGAGCCGGATGACATTCTTTTTTAGTTTAGTCAATACTTATATATATAATAGTGGTGAACGGAGCAGCATACTTTACTAGCGAACGGAGCCTACGTACCTTTTCGTACTTCTTTATTCTTTTTCTCACACCTACGTGGATTTGCTTTGCTTTCCCTTTGATTTCGCTGCGAAGAATAGACTCGTACCTTGTCTTTAGAGCTATCTTCGGTACCTTCTCAAAGTCAGTCTTCGGGTTATGAGAAAGGGATCGGGAAAGCAACCTGGCTAAACAAACGCCCCCCAAGAACTCTGGCAAGGAGGGCGAAGCTGTGAAAAAACCTCAATCCGCCCAAAGCTCGAGCAACTGCATTCCTGATGTTTCTTTCTACATGAATCGCTTTCACCCCTTTCCCTTTATTGTGTCATTTTTCGGTGCCGCTCCTTTCTGTCTCTAAAACTCTAATTGGGTGCTCCCCCCTTCCTTTTCATGGACTCCTTTCTACAAATCCACATCCTTCCCCTACTTATACTTAAATAAGTAAACTATCGTTCTTTCTTTCTGATTCAGTAAGATAAAGCTCTTTTACAATAATGGGATACTTTTATTCAGTGCAGGCGCCAAAAAGAAGTCGTCCTTCCCTTCAGTTTGAAAGAATTTGGCTAAGGATATAATATAGCCTTACTTGGTGCAATAAGAGAGGGTGATGATCGAATTTAGAGTAAGCTGGATAGAATCCTGCTAATGAATCATGGAGGGACTTTTTCTCTGAATTTGAGGCAGAATTAGCTGACCCTTTTCTTTCTGATCATTTTCCTATGGGGGTTAGTTTATCTTATATAAAGAAGTGCTTGACCTAAGCCTGTTTATTTTACATTTTTGATGAAGAAGGAAAAATGGAAAGGGGTACTTTTATCATCCGGAAGCGCTGGTTCAAATCCAGCTCGTGACACCACCCCCGTTCTAAGCCCCCTTCCTTGAGCTTAATGTGAATTACGGATCTCTTTCTTCGATCTACTAAGCAGCGAGAAGCGCGTTCGTAGATTAGTCGGTTTCAGAGTCATTTCACTCTCAGAAAGATCACCACTGAGAAATCTTCCAATAAGTAACGAAGCCTGTTACCAAGATGATAGGCGAGGGCTAAAGCAGTAATCTCGATTCCGATTAGTATGACCTTAGGCGAGTCAAAGTGGAATAGGTATTTTCATAAGTGAAGCAAATCCCACTACTTGAATACAAAGCAGAGATAAGCAAACAGAACTAGAGCTAAAGTAAGGTTCCGATGTGAGATTGGAAAGGTGGGAGTTAGCTGTGGCTTACCAACTGGAAAATGAGGGGATAAGGTTCTAAGGCTGCTATTTATGCTTTTCTCGCTCCTGTTGATTCACTCGCTAGGAATAGGGCATTAGGAGAAGGCCTAACTAGTAAAATAGGAAATTCCATCTCTCTGCTAGCTTCAAATCAAAGCTTGACTAAGCAGGATAGGAAGCAGCTCGGCTGGGAGGCGGGGAACAAGTAGCTGCTATCTACCCCTAAGGTAAGGGCATCTCATACCTATCTTTCGTCTTTCACTCCTTTGAGCTAGCTTTTGGTATTAGGATTGGTCCTGACCAAGTGATCAGAGGGTGTCTTCCGATGCAAGGGAATTCTATCTAGCAGACAATGTCTCAATGTATAGTCTAATCTCATATAGGCAAGTGCGCTTGTCGATCCTTCCCTCCCAAGGGGATCCATGATATAGCAGTCAGCTTGACGATCCTGGTAGGATTCTTACTTTCTTTTCAAGCCTAACTTTGTCTTTTCTCTTTTGAGGCCCATCTGGCTTGTCAAAGAAGCAATCTAGCTATCTAGCCTTTGCGTGACTTTTTTTTATGAAGAAAGCGTCCAATTGACCTTTTAAAGGTTTCCTAACCTCATCCTATAAAATGCCTTGAAACTTTCCTTAGCCCCCTAGTCAGTCTTTTCCTCTCCACTCGTACTACAAGAAAAGACAACTTGGATTCTCTGAAAGTCTTCATTATATAAAAAAAGGTTCCATTCATGTCTATTCTGAAACACCAAAGCCTCTCCAGTCTAATGGAAGTCAAGTTGAGCCTAAACTAGCGTCCTCACCTTATGCTCCCAAAATCACTCTCTGGCACTTTCTCCCTTACAAGGAGAAAAAGGAAGTCCCGTAGAAAGAAGTCATCAAAAGACTACAGCTCATAGTCAATCCCCAGCTCTTGCCGGCATAAGCGGTCGTCCGCTTTTACTTGGCAGTAGGAAGAGTCTACAGGCCTAACCCTATTACCACAGGCGTTGGAACTACTCTAAGGACTCTCCCCCCCGCCGGCAGAAGTAGGTAATCGGGTCCCCTAAGAAAGATTGTAGGGACTTCAGCAACTTCCTTTCTCTATGGGGCTACTAATGCCACTCTTGGGCGAGAGACTCCGTGGTAGAGTTGCCCTCTCTCTTCACAGAATGGCTTTAACCATCTCTTAGTTGCAAGGTGGTGGCATTCTCATCAATCAAGCGGTGCTCCAAGGCGGAAGGAGAAGCAAGGGGTTAATTGAAAGGGCTTTATCTGGTCGGTCGGCTCCCTCTCCTATTCGCGATAGGGTTCTATTCTAAGCGAGATCCCAGAAAAAGTGAGGCTGCCCTCATGAGATTGAAGGATGCTATTTAGTATTTAGACAGAAGGGAGGGTCTCATACATCAGCTTTAGCGACACGCCCCATTGTGCTCTCTATTCGCATAGGCATCACCTTCAGGATATCATCCTCCATTCAGAGTGCTCTCTTCCTATTTCATTCAACAGTCAAGTAGGCCCTTGGACAACCAGTGAGAAAGGGCTTTTGGGCAAGAGATGGCGGAATCCTTGTTTTTTCGAAGGGGAATGAAAAAAGGCCAAAAGGTACATAGCTATCGATTTCTTTGTGCGTTGATCACAAGAGTTAGCGATTGGTGAGGTCTTTCCGATCAGCCTACCCACAATGAAGCCACCATGACTCAAGCGATATAGCTGCCTGGATGCGTTCCCTTTTGGAATGGGATTGATTGCAGCTTGTTTGAGATTGAGTTTCTTCGAGGACGCCTGTGCCTAGCATGGATTCTTTGAAGCGCTGCCTCCCGCATTGCTGTAGGTGCTTTCGGGCTGGGAAAGAAATCCCAGTTTGAATCCCATCCCCCGGGCTATCTCGTAAGGAAGGGAGAGTCAAAAGAATTTCAGTCAGCTATGTAGCTGTAGTAGTCAGCCTGTCAGGAAGGTTATATTAAGCAAAGCAGTAAGTTAGTGATTCATTCAAAGTCTAGCCCTGGTGCTGGTGTATGCACTTATGCTGCCTTCACTCAAAAGAAATAGAAAGCACTATCAAAGAAGCAAGGGATGAAGGAGAAGGCCTTCCGCCCAGTAGAAGAAAGCCCTTACCCAAGCAAGTTATCTATTTACGTAGGTGAATCAAGTACAAGAACATCTATAGCTTTCACGTGGCGAGCTACTAGAGTACTTCACTCCCTAACCCTACCACGCTTCCCTACTTCACTGCCTCTCCCAGTCAGCCTGCACCTGTTGCGGATTATGCTCTTTTTTTTCGTCGTTCCTCTCGTGTTTCCGTTCCTCCTTCTCGTTTTATTTCCTTTTACTTTGAAAGCGCAACAGCTAACCGGTTGCTTGGTACCAAGTGGTTGGTTGGTTAAGAATAAGAAGCAAAGAAATAACAATAACCAAGGGTGGTGGGGGGTTTAGGGTTAATAGGTTTGCATCAAGGTACGTTTTCCCAAATGTTGATGGCTTGGAGTCCCCTATCTCTGAAGAGAAGGAGAGGTATGGAGATTTAGCATATAGAGAAGAGAGGACCTACCTAGGGTACGGTGCCCGAACACGATTTCTGTCTTTCTACCAGGGCCCTCTCTTTTGGAATTTAATCCACAGAACCAAGAACTGATGGAATTGTTGATGCCACCGCACCGAGAAAGAAGAGTGGAATGAATGATTTGAAAAAGAGAGGTGGGTCTAGCCAAGGATTGAGTCCTTTTCTTTTGGATCTGCTACTCGACCCGTATTCTATTACAGGTTTGCCTAGCGCTTCCATCGATAGCTTATACCTGCGGACTTTGAAGCCAATTGCCATCCTCCTTTTTTTTAAAGCATCCCGTTTTTCGATTTCTGATTCATATGCATCTCAAGACCGACCAAGCAAGGGTTAACGTTGTGTAGTCGGAATAGAGTTGCCGGTAACCTTTGGCTAATAGCTAGCCTAAGACAAGAGGCAATAAAGCAGAGCTAGCGAAGGCAAAGCAGGAGCTTTTTAAGCGCGCTCTGAAACAAAGGAGGCAGATGCGGATACGTGAATGAAGTGAGATCTTGGAACAAGGGCAGTGGGCGTAGGGTTTGATCCTTCGCACCGAGGAAAGAGCCCCCATTTCAGGAGCGCGCGGGACTAAATCCAATTCCCACGGAGCGGTAAGCCATTCCCGAAGAAGACTTCGTGCAGTATGGAAGTTGCTACGTGGAAAAAGTCCATAGGTGAAATGAAGAAGAAGGCTCTTCTGGTCGAATAAGAGAGACTTTTGCCTCAAAGGAAGAGCGGTGGGTGGGGTAGGAAGGAGGGTCGAGAATAGGTTTAAAAAAAAAAGATGTACCAGGCCTTTAGAAAGGCAGGGCAGTTTAACATGGGAAGAGTACTGTACCACATCTTAATTAAAGTAGAACGTGGGTGTTCCCTTTCCTTTGCCTGCTGACCCGAAATTTACCAATACGAACTCGGGCTCGGGTTAGACTAGGCTGTGTTGCTTGATGAAAGAAGCGGATCTGGGTGGTTCAGCTGGACTCCTTGTACCAGTTTATTCCTTATATTGTACCTGTCTCTTCCTTATTCGGATGAAGGTGAGTGGCAAAGTCCGGTTCAACTAAGGAGTAGGTCGTCCTATCTGATTGAGCGGGTAATTTATAAAAAAATTTTCGCCCTAGGAGCTATTCTTTCTGAGCCAAGAGCTGTTAGCTAAGCGCTCTAGTAGCTAGGGCGGCTAGCATGCTATGAGCTTTAAGTTGTTCTTTCTCTCTATTATCCTATTTGTTATTAGTTTCATTTCCTTAGGATAATTTCTTTTCTTCTTCCTTTTCTCTTTCTTTCCTTTCTAATCTAATTCATCAAGGTTTTTTGTTAGAGTCATTGAAGGTTGTGTAGTAGTTCTGATCGGACTTGTCCTTATCCGCAGCTCCCTTTTCTTCCTCGATTTAATTCCTCTAATCTAGATATAGGCCCCGGGCCTGTAACTACTGAATCGAGGCGCCCTATTCCCCTTAATTCCTAGGAGCGAATAAGGGAGAAGGGGCCCCGGTAATACTTAATTGACGGAGCATTCCTTTGTTTCACCCGGTCATTAATCGAGTAAGCCATCTACGAATAATGGAATACTGAATATCCCAGTCCACTCTGTTCCTAGCGCCTCTTCAGAACAAAGGGGTAAAGCTGGTAATGACCCAAGTCATTCTCCGTCCGAAAGCTAAGGGGGAAGTCATTGGATTATTCGCTTTGAGATGAGAGGATGACCTTTTTCTCCTTATGTGGTTATGTGGTACTCGACCGGCTATACTTCGATTCTTTTTTTTTTTGCACTCTCTTATCAGCCTTTTTCTTTGGCGAAGGGAGCTTGAAGGGAGAAAGGCTGGTCTAGGTTCAACCACTCTCACTTACTAGGAAGAAGGACGGAGACAATCTAAGACGGAAGAAATTTTTGTTTTATTTGCTTTCTTAAGCTGATCCGCTGACCCGAGTGCTTGCCTAAGCCCTTTGCATCTGTTTCCAGCATGGACCCGGGCCTGAGATTGTCATACCACTCGTAGGCAGGACCGTCGAGGGAAAGGGGAAATTGTCTCAATAGCAAAGACCCATTTGTGGCGGTGTCCCGACAAGCGGTAATGAAATGAGATAAGTGTCTTTTAGGGCCCCATCAAACATAGAAATGGTGGGATTTGGTACCCTGGTGGATAAGGAAGCGTGTAATGATATGGAGGATATGGACTGCGATAAGGCTGGATTGGTCTTGCATTCTTTGGGTTTTTTAAACTCATCCAATTCTTTTGTTTCAGTTCTGGAACCACCCATTTTTTTTTGGCTTTATGCTATATTCGGAAAGACCAGTAAGTGGTTTTGGCATATCTTATGCAATCGATTGATTCTTTCAGGTCCATTCTTCGGTAGTGCATAGGCTCCGGCTTCTTCCTCTACTATTAATCGATTCATAGAAGGGGCTGATGCCCGAACAACGAGGGTTTACGTATTCAGGTTGGTAGAACTCCTTTTATCCAGATTCATAGAAGTGAGTTAGAAGGTCCTGCCCTGTAACCAAAGACAGAGTAGAAGTCCCTTGCTGCTTCATTTATAGAGGGAGATGGGGTGGATGCGTGAACAACCACATATCACCTATGCAACCGAGCTGTTGGAATTCCTTTTCTCAATCTTGATATAATCGATTCCGAGGGGTAAGCTCCAGGTAATGTAATAAAGAGTGGCATCTTCCTTCCGAACTTTTTCACTTTTTTTTTTGCTATAGAAAAATTGCCATAGATCGAAAGTGATTCCAGGCTTAGTGCTTCCGCCTATCCGGCAGCCGTTACCAGCTGTTCACCACTCCTCCCTTCTTGCCTATTTTGCTAGCCCTCTCTAAAGTTTCATTCAAGCCCACATAAAGCAATTTTTAGAGACTTTTGACAGGTGAACCACTTCCTATTCGATTGCTTTAACAAAAGCCCTCTTACTAAATCCAATCGGCCAATATTGGATAGACCCTTGCTACAGATCAGAAGAGCGCATACCGATTTCAAAGAAAGGAAGCGATATTGGACAGGATCAGGATGCGATCGACCTTTACCTTAGCAGTGATAGAGATAGCATAGCTGTAGACAGGGGCAGGGCCCGAGACGGATTCTATATAATAATGAAGGGAATCGCTTTGATTGATTGCTTGCGACAGCTTATCGATGCTCGTTAGCGGCCTCAAACCAGAAATTGCAAAAGCGGGCCTACGAGAGAAATGAACTTTACATACTGATATCGCATACCGATGGGAAGGAAAAATTGCACCACTCCTCCTTACCTTCCGCCTGCCGTCTTTATAAAAAAGATTATCTTTTCGTTTGTTACGGTATCCCTGAACCCTAACTGGTCGAACGAATGAAGCGTGCTTCTTCTCTTTATTCCTTTTTTATTGTTACTGATTCTACTCTTTTTTCTTCTATTTATCTTTCTTTCCATAGGTAAGCTCCGAAGGTTGTTTGTTAGAGTTCTTGCCGGAAGGCCTTTCAGGGCGGAAATGCTGTTAATGAATAAGACTGAATAAGAAGGTAGTTCCTTTTTCTTGGTTGTGTGAGCGAGCGAAGTGAGCCGTTAATCGTCGAGGGAGTGGCTTCTTTCTCCTCCCCCTTCTGTCTCCCTTGTCTGCCTAAGGTGAGGGCGGGCCGCCCTCTTTTCCGCACCAATCCGTCCCCCTACATCTTTTTTAGGGTGTAGCTAAAGCGTAATTTTTTCTTTTCGGGCTTTCCTAATTTCCAATAACTATCAGCCCCTTTCCTCGCTATCTAGAGCCAAGCCTTTCTCCTTCCTATTCTCGCCTTGCCTAAAGAACCTCTTTTGGGGCATAAAAGCCTGATTTTAGCCTTCCCCTATTATGGCCCGATCTCAACAAGCTTCTGCTCTGCGACTTGCTTTGCTTAAGCTTAAGCCAACCTATCTATAGTGTCCTTTGGGAAAGAAGACTGATTTTTGATCAGTTCAGTATAGGGGGGAAAGACTCGGTACTTGCTATAGCTCTTGTTACTACTGGCTCCCTAGCTACCGTCTTAGTTGTATTAGTTAATGGCTCCAACCCTTCTTGCTTGACCCAAACCTTCGAACTGCAACAGATGCAGCAGGAGCTAAAAACAACTTACTACTTGAACTCGCTACTAACACTTGGCGTTTAGCAGCAAACAACTACAAGATAATAGGGCCACAGTAACAGTAAGGGAAGCTGAAACCGTAGCTTCACTCCTACTCTCTTACTTAAAGAGCTTACACGAAAGCTGCTGAAGGGCTGGTGCCATTCTAGTCTACTAATCGAGTCCGTTCAATCGGTGTAGCTAAGCGAGTAAGTCCGTAACGAATAGAAGAGTAAGCCAGTAAGCCGGTAACGAATCCAACAAGGAAGCTTTCAGCTAAGCCCCGTTTAGTTGATTCCCCCTCTGTCTCAAGGCGGATGAGTCCGTAATAGTCTTCCTTCTTTTTCCGAAGGTTGTTATCGAGGTGGTTGTTGCAGCTCTTTCTGCTGTTGCCCTTTTCTTCTTTTTTTGCTGCTCCTAACTCTAGTATAGGGGTTTTCGGGAATACGTCCTATGGCAAGGAGCTCTTTTTCTGTTCCTTCATCTGCTGTTTTAGTCCCCCCCTTTCTTAGTATTCCAAGCCAAGTGGTTTCTTCTCAAGGTATCCGGGTCGGCCGGGTGCCGGATCGGGGTTCCATGTTCTCCCCCCTGGCAGCTGCCGAAGCGAGGGTCTTTTTGCCCTATCGTCTAAGGCTTCTGCGGGGAACCAATCTGATCCGTAAATAGATCTCCTGCTAGGTTGGCCTTACCTGCTTTCCAGCTTGCCTTTTCCTCCCCGCAATGAGAACTTCCCTTTCGCCTTTTTCACTTGAAATGAGAACTTCTTTTTCCCCCGTCATCTAAAGGGTTCGCTTCCCTCTCCTCCCCTGTAATGGCAGCAGCCAATCGGTAGTTTAGACCCTATCATTAGGGATTGCTCCACTTCAACCTTACCAACCCCTGTGATCGCTGCTGAAGATATTTCTGAATCTAAGCAAGCACTCCTGCCTTCCACAGCTCTTAACATGGAATGTGCTCGCTGTTGTAAGCGATTTTCCCGGAGTTGTAGCTTTTAGCTGTTAGCTTTTATCTCCTGCCAACCTTTTCTTTGAGAACCACAAGTCCAAAGCGAGTTTCCGTACCCTGCGTTTAGTCGGCTCCTCTTTATCTTTAGTCTTAGACTTTGTCGCTGATTCGTCCGCTATATAAGTTTTCGGTGTCCGGAGACTCTTTGTTTAGGTTCCTTCATATCGCTTCTTTGTTTCTTTTTCTGTTTGTTTCGGGCGAAGTGAGCCGGGGATCGGCGAGTGAGGGCAGCGTCAATCGGTGTAGCTAATGCCGTAGTGAGTGACCAAGGGGAACGCTCGGAGTGAGGTAAGTCTTCCATGATTGGAAGGCTAGGGAATGAGCGTAGTGAGTTAGCAAGTGCAGACAGCCCTAAATGAAATGGTCGATCGAGCGCGGCGTCTCTTCTTTGTTTCCTTTGTTGTTTGTTTGTTTGCGGCTCTCCTAGTATTAGGTTTGTCGGAGTTTCGTCCGCTTGTAGCTGATCCGATGTCGGTACTTCGTCTTGTGAGTTTCTTTTTTTTCTTTGTTTAATGTGAGCCGTGAAGCTCGCCGAGGTGGGTGAGCGAGTGTCGTGTGTAACCTTAGTGTGCCCTAAGGTTGTTTGTAAGGTAGCTCGCTTGTTTACTTCTTTCGTATTCCGTCTTAGTAGGAACTCCCCTAGTAGCTTCTATTCCCCCTACCCAGTAAGTCTTCCTTTACTGTTAGCTCCTTATCTAAGGGGTAAGCCCCTGTAACTACTAACAAGAGAAGGTCGCTGCTGATGTCCCCCACCCACCCATTAATGAAGAAGTGGGCTCCTTCTGACCAACATCCATTCTCAAAGATGGAAGTGTTGAAAGTCCTATTAGGACCTCCAATAGCCGAAGAGTTGAGTTCCTTCTATACAGATGCAGTTTCGTTTCCTGCTGCTTTAGTTAGGTCGTCTGTAACTCCCGACTGAGTTCATTATGTACGCTGTCCCTTATCAGTACCACCCCATCGATGACATGCCTTGATTGTTCCCTTTCGTTCCCAGGCACACGCGCTGGATGCGGACATTGAATGTCCTCACCGATCAACCGCTCATGAATGAACACCAAACAACCACGCTTTTGACTGGTCCCTTATGAAATGACTTTTCTCGATCAAAATGGCAGGAATTGGGTCCTGACATGTGCCTACTGAAATACCTAGAAAGCATTCCTTCACTTTCCTTATAAGGGGCGCTGCCTGATTTGCATGAATGCCGAACCCCAATAAATGAGTATTGGTTCACGTCTTAATCATCCCATTGTTTTCAAATAGACATGCCATATTGGCTTTCTCCGAGGCCATAAGAAGGTAGTTGCTTAGGGACCATACAAGTAGCGAATAAGGGAGTTGCTGTTGCCGCTCATACAGGAGGGCGGATGTAACTAATGAATAGAGAGGGGGGTATCCCTGTGTCCCCCAACTGTTAGCAAAGATGGACCCGTACCAACTTCAATAGTCTCGGATATGCCCCCTAAGCTGTAACCACTGCGTGAAGGCCTTTTTCAAGTAAACAGTCAACAAGTAAGTCGGCTGTTTCCGGCCGAAAGCTACATCGCAGTAATGAATACAACCAATTAAGTCGGTAGCACCTAGAGCGTCGAAGCCTTTAAGGTAAGGAAGGGGGGGCGTTCGTCAGTGCTTTACTACTCCAGAAGTCCTCTCTATCGGGTTCACGCTCGAAGCATACTGAAATGTATTGAAAATTGCCTTTTATGTGGGACTACCAGCCAGGTGAGCCAGACGCACGTGAATCGTCGAGTAAGGTTCCGACCTACATTGACCATTTCGCCTGGACCGGAAGAGGCATCTATGAATTGACTGCCATAACGTAAGAACCTACTAAAAGATTGAAGCATCATGGAGAGGGAGTTAGGCACTACCTAGCCCTACGCCCCTTTTCCTGTAGTCGTCAGCTCGTTCTTGACAGATCCTTTCGGGTGTTCATAATCTGGAGTAAAAGGATTCGAACCTTTGCATGCCGGTACCAAAAACCGATGCCTTACCACTTGGCTATACTCCATACGGCCTGTTTTGGACGATAGAAGGGAGAGAGGGGGAAAGGAGAAGGAGGGCTCGAAGAACGAGCCGTGCAAGAACGCGGGGATATAGCAAGTAAGCAGCGACGGTTCTCCCTTTAGGACCGACTACAACAAGCTCGCGACTCTAATAGAAACAAAGGGTGACGCTCTCTGCTCTATTTGCTTGCAATGCTATACCTATCAAAGTTGGCGAACGCTTCTTGTTCTCGCCCAGCCGTTTCTTTTTATTATTATTTAATAATAACCTAGACTAAAGAAGAAGCTCCTGAATCAGCGCAGGGCCAAATAAGCAGCAGGAGAACTTGACTAACCTGCCGCCGGTGACTTTAAGAAGGAGGGTCCGGGTCCAATTTCTAATGAAGCGAAGGTCCCCCGTCACTCCCTATTCTCTCTTAAAGCTAGCTCCGCGAGAGGTTAAGAACTATTGACTGTAAACCATAGCAGTTACACTCACTCAATGGAAATGTTCGCCTTTGGAATGAAGATGGATGAGCAGGCACTCACGCCTGGACCTGATGAAGGGAAAGATGTCACCGGTCACTATACTGGGGGGGCGAGACATGACCGCGACTTAAGATTCAAGTACCGTTGAAAAGACTAAAGGAACGGGGGGAATGACTACCTGTAATAAAGCACAGGCTAATACGAGCCGACCAGAATAAGCGACGGCTTATATTACCAGATCCTGGACACAATCTTCCTAGAGATGGAGAGCCCCTTGCCTCGCCTTTTCTAGGTTGGGTCGATTTTTCATTTACCAATGAATTGGATCCGCCCCGATCAATAACAATAATGGGCTAGAAGAAAGGTTCTGTGACATGGACGCCCAACTCGATCGGTCGGTTGGCCCACCTAACAGATGATGAGATTCTCGTTGATCGAATTTTGAAAACTCTTTCTCACTATTAAGAACAGTAGAGCTTTCGATCAAGATGTTCTCGCCTCCCCCGTTTGGGCTCTCGCTCGAATCGGAACCTTTATGCGTTGGTAGGCTTTCGACGTGATCTAATAGCCTACCTATCAGGCGCCAATAAAAGAGAAAGTTTTCGCATGGGCTTCTCATCTGATGCAGAACTGATTTCATAACCACCATCCATCACCAATCACATTCCACATCCCACTTCAAACTTTTCGATTCCTCGGGCCTCTAGAAAGGCATTCCAGCTTCAGAGGCAGGTGAGCCGGGTCAGGAAGGAGTGTCGACTGCTGGGATGGGATCCTATTCGAAGCACTCCACCACGAATAAGAGTCTTTGGGTTGGATAGGCAGTAGAGATAGGAGTTCCTATCTATAGGGCGGGCTTTCAAGACAGAGATGCACTACTCCATCTGGAAAGGGCTTTTCCAGAAGGGAGTAGAGAAATCAATAGAAAAAATCCCTTCCCGGCCGGCGGGACTCTACGTCTGGGTCTTATTCCATCTCAAACTCGGATTAGGAAGAGTGCCCTTGAACTAAAGATCAATCATAATAAACAATACAAGAAAAGAAATGGATTCTCCTGCCGGCGAGAAGGGGGGAGATAGGGAAGAGGAGATTAAGGATAGATATTCACTCCACTCCATAGATAGTGAACACAGATTTTTTTTTCTCCTTTCGGGTCCGCGCTGGTGGGTTTTCCTTCCATTCTCCCTCTTCTTCCGCTCCGGAATAAGGAACCTTAGAATTCACCCTACCTGTCGATGAAAAAATGGGATTTTATAGGACCACTAGCTAGCGGATTAGTTATGGAATGTCCTACTCCTGCCTGAGCTTTCCGATCAACTAATCCCCTATTTCAGGGGCATCTCTGTGTTAGGTAGGGCCAGGGATCTCTGATTAGTCGAATGAGCATGAGCCCATCCCTCTGGCCTATCATTTATTGGTCGATCCGGCGCTCCTGTATCTCCTGCGTTGCGTCTCCATGGGAGCCCTTCATACAAGTTTGCTGATAGGAGCCCCTCTAGTCGAATCAATAAAAAATAGAAGTTTAGGCTCGTCAATCGACGATCTACTGTTCCCTCTTCTCTTAGTTGCAGATGCCCATGCTTTGATTCGAGAGCCCTAGCCAGTGATGAATCCCCAGTAAGATCGGAGTATTGAATTCCTCCTCCCTTCAGTCCAGTTTGAACCCGTCCCAGCAACCTGCGCGGAGAAGACAAAGAAGTTGGGAGTCTATGCCTTGAATGAATCAGTAACAACGGATTAGTGGAATGAGGGATCAAGAGACGGATAGGGGGGGAAGGGCCTATCAATCATTGGTGGACCCTCCCTTGAACGGTCACGTAGCTCGTGACTGAGTTGTTTAGGTTCTTGAATTCCATCTCTAGTTGGGGTTTCGGTTCGAAGGTTAGAAAATGTGGTGCGGGTTCATCTCTCTCGACCAGTTCAGGTTCAAAGGAAAGGGTGATCAGCGGGACCCAGACTTTAGATCTCTTCTCTATGGTGGGAGGGTTTTTTCGTATCATGTTGGGGAGGCCAGGGGAGACGGATTGGATCGAGAGGCCTATGCCTCTTCTTTATCGATAGAATTCCCATCATTTGCAGTCTCCGGCGAAGAAGACAAGGGCGAGGCCCCGAACAATTTCATTGCCGTGACCTCCATCCGTCATTAGTAATCGTGATCAGCTTTTCCTATTCACTAGTACACTGCGCGCTACAACTAGCAGCCCCTTTACTAGTAAGGGAAAACGCTAGCGCGCAACGGCTGAAAAGCCAGCAACTTGTTAGGAGTAGGTTCCAACCTTTCTTATTATTAGTAAGAAAGGCGCGACGGCCCCCTACCCCTAGGGGCTGCTTGCTGCTCGACTCTATCTCTAAAGGAAAGGGGCTTATGCACTGCTGCCTACTCCACTCGTTATCACTAAACGACGAAGCCAAGAGCGGAAGGAGGGACTTGAACCCTCAACCTCAGCCTTGGCAAGGCTATGCTCTACCATTAAGCTATTTCCGCCAGCTACGGTAGTGGCGAAGCACTACTGAGCAATTCACGTATCACTTGATACAGACGACTTCTGTTTTTCCGCCGGACCACACTCCATACCCCCGATCGAGCTACGAGCACGAGTAGGTAGGCGGCTAGGGCTGGGAAGGTTCCAGCCTTCTTTTTTTTTGCTTCGCGTCAGATGAGATGATGATTAGTGGGTCAGGTCCAGCGTGTGCTCTTGATCACAATCACTAAAGGGGCGGGCTGGCGGGGCTGCCTTTTCAATCAATCTCCGGCCGCCGCTATTGGTGCGAGTTGTAAGGAGTCTTGGTCTCGAGTCGAGCTGGAGCGTCATTTCATTCTCGTAACGGGAGTGAGTGCACCGCAAGACCAGACAAGTTACTCCTTCGCCTCGCAGCGGCGGTATCTGTCGTCCATCCTAAGACGGCTCCTCTTATTCTAAGATAATCCAAGCAGCAGCTCCACAAGTCGGAAACAGTCGATTTCTGAGCCATTCGTTCTCCCCTCTCGGTTGGCCTTTGCCAGCCACTAGAGCAAGTAAGAGAACCTACAGTGAATGAACTTAAAGATAAAGAACCGCAGATTTGGATCGGATTGTACACCTTTGTGTCTGGCTATGTATATGGATGTTCATAAAGATATGACGGGACATCGCTCTCCTTTCTTTTTTTTTTTTGGCTTATAGTTGTCATAGATCTCTCTAAAATCGTCGGGGCAGTCCTTGACTTTCGCAATCCAGTCACGCAGTTCTGCGATCTCTATGTCGGGGGTGCATTTCAAGCTCAAGCCCCATTATATAGAGCGCAGTTTCGCACCTTAGTGCGTCGGGCTGATTTGCCACCGCGGGAGCCCCATATCACAATGGAGTTTCAACTGTCTTGAAATCAGGGAATGAAGTTCCTTGAGCATAGCTCCGCCCCTCTTGTTCGAGTAAGGGTTTCTATGCCTAAACACAGGGCTAGATCCGGGTGAAAAAGAAGAAGCCCAATATCAGTAAGAATAGCGGCTGCCCCCCTTTCCTGTTGGAAAGGAAAAAGGGCGCCAGGGCCCTTTTAAATGACGAACCCCACAGATGATAGGCCAGGGC